GCTAACGTAGCTTAATTAAAGCATAACACTGAAGATGTTAAGATAGGCCCTAGAAAGTCTCGTAAGCACAAAGGCTTGGTCCTGACTTTCCTATCAGTTCTTACTAAATTTATACATGCAAGTATCCGCACCCCCGTGAGAATGCCCTCATTACCCCGACTGGGATTGAGGAGCCGGTATCAGGCACGCACCTGCAGCCCAAGACGCCTTGCTTAGCCACACCCCCAAGGGAACTCAGCAGTAATAAACATTAAGCCATAAGTGAAAACTTGACTTAGTTAAAGTAAATACCGGGCCGGTAAAACTCGTGCCAGCCACCGCGGTTATACGAGAGGCCCAAGTTGATAGGCCCCGGCGTAAAGAGTGGTTAAGGATACCTCTTACTAAAGCCGAAATCCGCCAAAGCTGTTATACGCACCCGGCAGGTTTGAAGAACCACTACGAAGGTGGCTTTAATTCCCCTGAACCCACGAAAGCTACGTCACAAACTGGGATTAGATACCCCACTATGCCTAGCCCTAAACATTGGTAGCACCTTACTACGCTGCCCGCCTGGGAACTACGAGCATTAGCTTAAAACCCAAAGGACTTGGCGGTGCTTTAGACCCACCTAGAGGAGCCTGTTCTAGAACCGATAATCCCCGTTCAACCTCACCACCCCTTGTTTTACCCGCCTATATACCGCCGTCGTCAGCTTACCCTGTGAAGGACTTATAGTAAGCAAAATTGTTAAAACCCAAAACGTCAGGTCGAGGTGTAGCGCATGAGGTGGGAAGAAATGGGCTACATTCCCTACTACAGGGAACACGGAAGCTGTATTGAAATCTACACCCGAAGGAGGATTTAGCAGTAAGGAGAAAATAGAGCGTTCCCCTGAAACTGGCCCTGAAGCGCGCACACACCGCCCGTCACTCTCCCCAAGCCTAACCGCATCAAGTAATTAACCAACTTTTTCCTGCAAAGGGGAGGCAAGTCGTAACATGGTAAGTGTACCGGAAGGTGTGCTTGGAAAAACCAAAGTATAGCTAAGCTAGAAAAGCATCTCCCTTACACTGAGAAGCCATCCGTGCAAATCGGATTATTTTGACGCCCACCAGCTAGCCCCAACCCTAGATTAACCCCCCACTATTATTTACCCTAAAATAAGTTTAATAAATTAAACAAACCATTTTTCCCTCCAAGTACGGGCGACGGAAAAGAGACCCCGGAGCAATAGAAATAGTACCGCAAGGGAAAGCTGAAAAAGAAATGAAATAAACCATTTAAGCCTAAAAAAGCAGAGATTTTCCCTCGTACCTTTTGCATCATGATTTAGCTAGTATCCCCGGGCAAAGAGCCCTTTAGTTCGGCCCCCCGAAACTGGCGCGAGCTACTCCGAGACAGCCTATATAGGGCCAACCCTTCTCTGTGGCAAAAGAGTGGGAAGAGCTCTGAGTAGAGGTGACAGACCTACCGAGCCCAGTTATAGCTGGTTACCTAAGAAATGAATAGAAGTTCAGCCCCTTAACTTAATAATCCGCCCTAGCCTCACTTAGTCTTGGACCTGAATTAAATTAAGGGAGTTAGTCAAAGGAGGTACAGCTCCTTTGAAACAAGACACAACTTTAACAGGAGGATAAGGATCATAATTAATAAGGTTAAAGTGTTTTAGTGGGCTTAAAAGCAGCCACCTCAGCAGAAAGCGTTAAAGCTCATTCACCTCTCCCCACCCTATATTCTGATAACACATCCTACCCCCCTAGTCTTATTAGGTCCTCTTATGCAACCATATGAAAGACCATGCTAATATGAGTAATAAGAAGGCCCTAAACCTTCTCCTGGCACACGCGTATATCGGAACGGACCCCCCACCGACCTTTACCGGACCCAACTAAAGAGGGTAATGAATAATAAACTAAAATTCTAGAAAAATATTCAACAGATAACCGTTAACCCCACACCGGAGTGCCCGCAAGGAAAGACTAAAAGAAAAAGAAGGAACTCGGCAAGCACAAGCCTCGCCTGTTTACCAAAAACATCGCCTCTTGCAAACACTAACCATAAGAGGTCCCGCCTGCCCTGTGACTATATGTTTAACGGCCGCGGTATTTTGACCGTGCGAAGGTAGCGCAATCACTTGTCTTTTAAATGAAGACCTGTATGAATGGCACAACGAGGGCTTAACTGTCTCCTTTTTCCAGTCAATGAAATTGATTTCCCCGTGCAGAAGCGGGGATACTAACATAAGACGAGAAGACCCTATGGAGCTTTAGACATAAAATCAGCCCACACTTAACCCCCCGAAATAAAGGGGTAAAACTTGCTTGGCCCCTGCTTAATTGTCTTTGGTTGGGGCGACCGCGGGGAAAAATAAAACCCCCACACGGAATGAGAGAACCTCTCCTACAACCAAGAGTTACAACTCTAAGTAACAGAACCTCTGACCGCAACGATCCGGCGTTAGCGCCGATCAACGAACCGAGTTACCCTAGGGATAACAGCGCAATCCCCTTCCAGAGCCCATATCGACAAGGGGGTTTACGACCTCGATGTTGGATCAGGACATCCTAATGGTGCAGCCGCTATTAAGGGTTCGTTTGTTCAACGATTAAAGTCCTACGTGATCTGAGTTCAGACCGGAGTAATCCAGGTCAGTTTCTATCTATGAAATGATCTTTTCTAGTACGAAAGGACCGAAAAGGAGAGGCCCATGCTTAAAGTATGCCTCACCCCCACCTAATGAAATCAACTAAAATAGGCAAGAGGGCATAGCCCCTCAGCCTAAAAACATGGCATGTTAAGGTGGCAGAGCCCGGCCATTGCAAAAGACCTAAGCCCTTTCTATAGAGGTTCAAATCCTCTCCTTAACTATGATTTCAACCCTCATTACCCATATTATTAACCCCCTTGCCTTCATCGTCCCAGTACTTCTAGCCGTAGCATTTCTTACCCTACTCGAGCGGAAAGTTCTAGGCTATATACAACTACGCAAAGGCCCAAATATTGTTGGACCTTATGGGCTACTTCAACCCATTGCCGATGGTATTAAACTCTTTATCAAAGAACCCGTCCGACCCTCAACCTCCTCCCCCGTTCTGTTTTTATCAACCCCTATACTAGCCTTAACACTTGCCCTCACACTTTGAGCCCCCCTCCCCCTCCCGCATCCCGTTGTAGACTTAAATTTAGGCATCTTATTTATTTTATCCCTCTCTAGCCTGGCCGTTTATTCTATTCTAGGCTCAGGCTGAGCATCAAATTCTAAGTACGCCCTTATAGGAGCCCTGCGAGCCGTCGCCCAAACCATCTCCTATGAAGTTAGCCTCGGGTTAATTTTATTAAGTACAATTATTTTTGCGGGGGGCTTTACCTTGCAAACCTTTAATATTTCTCAAGAAAGCATTTGACTTATCTTTCCTGCATGACCTTTGGCCGCGATATGGTATATTTCAACCCTCGCAGAAACCAACCGCGCCCCTTTCGACCTGACCGAAGGGGAGTCCGAACTTGTTTCCGGCTTTAACGTGGAATACGCTGGGGGCCCCTTCGCTCTTTTTTTTCTTGCAGAGTACGCCAACATTCTCCTTATAAACACCCTCTCTACAATTCTTTTCCTGGGCGCTTCCCACATCCCAGCACTCCCCGAATTTACATCCATTAATCTTATAATTAAAGCTGCCCTTTTATCAGTCGTATTTTTATGAGTCCGAGCCTCATACCCACGATTTCGATACGACCAATTAATGCACTTAGTGTGAAAAAATTTTCTTCCCCTAACATTAGCATTAGTCCTCTGACACCTAGCCCTCCCAACTGCCCTCGCTGGACTTCCCCCCCAGCTTTAATACCCCGGAGCCGTGCCTGAATTTAAAGGACCACTTTGATAGAGTGAATCATGAGGGTTAAAATCCCCCCGCCTCCTTAGAAAAAAGGGACTCGAACCCGTACTTAAGAGATCAAAACTCTTAGTGCTTCCACTACACCACTTTCTAGTAAGGTCAGCTAATTAAGCTTTCGGGCCCATACCCCGAACATGTTGGTTAAACTCCCTCCTTTACTAATGAATCCCCTTATCCTCACTACCCTAATATTAGGCTTAGGCCTAGGGACCACCGTGACATTCGCAAGCTCCCATTGACTCCTTGCCTGAATAGGACTTGAGATGAACACCCTAGCCATTATTCCTCTTATAGCTCAACACCATCACCCCCGGGCAGTTGAAGCAACCACTAAATATTTTTTAACCCAGGCTACCGCAGCCGCCATAATCTTATTTGCCAGCACCACCAACGCCTGATTGACCGGACAATGAGACATTCAACAAATATCCCACCCCCTGCCCATTACCATTATTACGCTAGCCTTAGCACTTAAACTCGGCATGGCCCCAGTCCATGCATGATTGCCTGAAGTCCTTCAAGGCCTAGACCTGACCACCGGCCTGATTCTTTCTACTTGGCAAAAATTAGCCCCCTTTGCCCTGATACTTCAAATTCACCCCCCCCAAACGATTATAATAGTCACTATTGGGCTCTTATCCATTTTTGTAGGGGGCTGAGGGGGTCTCAACCAAACACAACTACGCAAAATTTTAGCCTACTCATCAATTGCCCACCTTGGCTGGATAATTCTGGTTTTACAATTTACCCCCTCCCTAACCCTACTAGCCCTTCTTACATATATTCTTATAACATCCTCAACATTTCTTGCACTTAAATTAAATAACTCCACAAGTATTAATTCTTTAGCCACTACATGAGCTAAAGCCCCCGCTTTAACAGCCCTAATCCCACTTATTTTATTATCCCTGGGGGGCCTCCCCCCACTTTCAGGCTTCGCACCAAAATGGCTAATTCTGCAAGAACTAACAAAACAAGAACTAGCCCCCACAGCCACCCTGGCCGCCCTAGCGGCCCTCCTTAGCCTTTACTTCTACCTCCGCCTATCCTACGCCGCAACCCTGACTTCATTCCCCAATAACCCTATTGAAGCAACCGCTTGACGCCTTTCCTCCCTTCAATCTACTTTTCCCCTGGCCCTCTCAGCCACAATAACACTTTTGTTACTACCCCTGACCCCCGCTGCCATTGCTCTACTAACCCTGTAGGAGGGGCTTAGGATAGTACCTAAACCAAGAGCCTTCAAAGCCCTAATCGGGAGTGAGAATCTCCCAGCCCCTGAATAAGGCCTGCGGGGCACTATCCCACATCTTCTGCATGCAAAGCAGACACTTTAATTAAGCTAAGGCCTTATCTAGATGAGAAGGCCTCGATCCTACAAAGTCTTAGTTAACAGCTAAGCGCCCTAACCAGCGAGCATTCATCTACCTTTCCCCGCCGCCGGCCGAACCAGGCGGGGAAAGCCCCGGCAGGCAATTAGGCTGCTCCTTTGGATTTGCAATCCAATGTGAAAATCACCTCAGGGCTTGGTAAAGAGAGGATTCAAACCTCTGTCTGTGGGGCTACAATCCACCGCTTACCTCAGCCACTCTACCTGTGGCAATCACACGCTGATTTTTCTCAACCAACCACAAAGACATTGGCACCCTTTATTTAGTATTTGGTGCTTGAGCCGGCATAGTCGGCACAGCCCTTAGCCTCCTAATCCGCGCGGAGTTAAGTCAACCCGGGGCCCTTTTAGGAGATGACCAGATTTATAATGTTATTGTGACAGCACACGCCTTTGTAATAATTTTCTTTATAGTAATGCCCATTATGATTGGAGGCTTTGGAAATTGGTTAGTGCCCTTAATAATTGGGGCCCCTGACATAGCATTTCCTCGAATGAATAATATGAGCTTCTGGCTTCTTCCCCCCTCCTTTCTTCTTCTTCTAGCTTCTTCCGGGGTAGAAGCCGGGGCAGGAACAGGGTGAACGGTCTATCCCCCCCTTGCAGGCAATCTTGCCCACGCAGGGGCTTCAGTTGACCTGACTATTTTTTCCCTCCACTTAGCAGGGGTGTCCTCAATTCTAGGGGCCATTAACTTTATCACAACAATTATTAATATAAAACCCCCAGCAATTTCCCAATACCAGACCCCTCTTTTTGTTTGGTCTGTTTTAATTACAGCCGTCCTTCTTCTTCTATCCCTTCCTGTTCTTGCAGCAGGCATTACTATACTTTTAACTGACCGGAATCTTAACACAACCTTCTTTGACCCCGCAGGAGGGGGAGACCCTATTCTTTATCAGCACTTATTTTGATTCTTCGGTCACCCAGAAGTATACATCTTAATTCTCCCAGGATTTGGAATAATCTCCCACATTGTTGCATACTACTCTGGGAAAAAAGAACCTTTTGGCTATATGGGAATAGTATGAGCTATAATGGCCATTGGTTTACTAGGCTTTATTGTCTGAGCCCACCATATGTTTACAGTAGGAATAGACGTCGATACACGAGCCTACTTCACATCGGCTACTATAATTATTGCCATTCCAACCGGGGTAAAAGTCTTTAGCTGATTGGCCACCTTACATGGAGGAACCATTAAATGAGAAACCCCTCTTTTATGGGCCCTTGGCTTTATTTTCCTTTTTACAGTAGGCGGGTTGACAGGAATTGTCCTAGCCAACTCCTCTTTAGATATTGTACTTCATGATACTTACTACGTAGTAGCCCACTTCCATTATGTTCTCTCTATGGGGGCTGTCTTCGCCATCGTTGCCGCCTTTGTCCATTGATTCCCCCTATTTACGGGCTACACTCTCCATAGCACATGAACTAAAATTCACTTCGGGATTATGTTTATTGGTGTAAATCTCACCTTTTTCCCACAACACTTCCTAGGTCTAGCAGGGATACCTCGACGATACTCAGACTACCCAGACGCCTACACCCTTTGAAACACTGTCTCCTCTATTGGTTCCCTAATCTCCTTAGTTGCGGTCATTATGTTCCTGTTTATCATCTGGGAGGCATTTGCTGCCAAACGAGAAGTATTATCCGTGGAATTAACCACAACCAATGTAGAATGACTACACGGCTGCCCTCCTCCATACCACACCTTTGAAGAGCCCGCGTTTGTTCAAGTACAAACAAACTAACGAGAAAGGAAGGAATTGAACCCCCATAAATTGGTTTCAAGCCAACCACATAACCACTCTGTCACTTTCTTATTAAGACACTAGTAAAATTTGACCATTACACTGCTTTGTCAAGGCAGAATTGCGGGTTAAACCCCCGCGTGTCTTGAGCATAAGCTATAATGGCACATCCCTCACAATTAGGATTCCAAGACGCGGCTTCACCCGTTATAGAAGAACTTCTTCACTTCCACGACCATGCCCTTATAATTGTATTTTTGATTAGCACGCTAGTTCTATACATTATTGTGGCAATAGTATCCACCAAACTAACCAATAAATATATTCTTGACTCCCAAGAAATTGAAATTATCTGAACAGTTCTCCCCGCCGTAATTCTCATTCTAATTGCCCTTCCCTCGCTACGGATCCTTTACCTTATAGATGAAATTAATGATCCTCACCTTACTATTAAAGCTATAGGACACCAATGGTACTGAAGCTACGAGTATACTGACTACGAAGACCTTGGTTTTGACTCGTACATAATCCCCACACAAGATCTCACCCCCGGACAGTTTCGGCTCCTAGAAGCCGACCATCGAATGGTAATTCCAGTTGAATCCCCTATTCGCATCCTTGTCTCAGCCGAAGATGTCCTTCACTCATGAGCAGTCCCATCCTTAGGAGTAAAAATAGACGCGGTTCCCGGTCGCCTAAACCAAGTGGCTTTTATTGCTTCCCGCCCCGGTGTATTCTACGGCCAATGTTCTGAAATCTGCGGGGCAAACCACAGCTTTATACCCATTGTAGTTGAAGCAGTTCCCTTAGAACACTTTGAGAACTGGTCCTCCCTAATACTTGAAGACGCCTCACTAAGAAGCTAAACCGGGTAAAGCGTTAGCCTTTTAAGCTAAAGACTGGTGGCCCCCAACCACCCCTAGTGACATGCCCCAACTTAACCCTGCCCCCTGATTTTTAATTATAGCCTTCTCATGATTAATCTTTTTAACACTAATTCCCCCTAAAGTTTTAGCCCACACTTTCCCCAATGAGCCCACCACGCAAAGTGCAGAAACCTTAAAAACAGAACCCTGAAACTGACCATGACACTAAGCTTTTTTGACCAGTTTATAAGCCCCACATATCTAGGTGTCCCACTGATTGCCCTAGCCCTTAGTCTCCCCTGAATCCTTTACCCAACCCCCTCCGCACGATGACTAAATAACCGACTTTTAACCCTCCAAGGCTGATTTATTAATCGTTTTACCCAACAACTGCTTCTCCCTTTAAACTTAGGAGGACATAAGTGAGCAACCCTTTTAACCTCTTTAATAATTTTTCTCATCACAATTAATATATTAGGCCTCCTCCCCTATACCTTCACCCCTACCACCCAGCTCTCCTTAAACTTAGGCTTTGCCGTCCCCCTTTGACTTGCAACCGTAATTATTGGTATACGTAATCAACCCACCCACGCATTAGGCCATCTCCTGCCAGAAGGTACTCCAACCCCTCTTATTCCAGTTCTAATTATTATTGAAACAATTAGTTTATTTATTCGACCGCTTGCCCTAGCGGTTCGACTAACCGCTAATTTAACAGCAGGCCACCTACTTATTCAATTAATTGCCACAGCAGCTTTCGTCCTCCTCCCCCTAATACCTGCCGTCGCTATCCTAACAGCCACCCTTCTTTTTCTACTTACCCTTTTAGAGATTGCTGTTGCCATAATTCAGGCCTATGTATTTGTTCTTCTCCTAAGCCTCTATCTACAAGAAAACATCTAATGGCCCACCAAGCACACGCATACCACATAGTTGATCCCAGCCCCTGGCCTCTTACAGGGGCAGTAGCCGCTCTTTTAATAACTTCCGGACTCGCCATCTGGTTCCACTTCAACTCCACTATTCTTATAACTCTTGGAATTATTCTTCTTCTTCTTACCATGTATCAATGATGACGAGATATTGTTCGAGAGGGCACATTTCAAGGACACCATACTCCCCCGGTCCAAAAAGGCCTACGGTATGGAATAGTTTTATTCATTACATCCGAAGTATTCTTTTTCCTCGGATTTTTCTGAGCTTTCTACCACTCAAGCCTCGCCCCCACCCCTGAGCTAGGAGGCTGCTGGCCCCCCACAGGTATTACCGCCTTAGACCCTTTTGAAGTCCCTCTCCTTAATACAGCCGTACTTCTAGCCTCTGGTGTAACCGTCACATGGGCCCACCACAGTATTATGGAGGGTGAACGAAAACAAGCAATTCAATCCCTGGCTTTAACCATTCTCCTCGGATTTTATTTTACCTTTCTTCAGGCTATAGAATATTATGAAGCCCCATTTACAATCGCTGATGGGGTCTACGGCTCCACCTTTTTTGTCGCAACAGGCTTCCATGGCCTCCACGTAATTATTGGCTCCACATTTTTAGCTGTCTGCTTCCTCCGCCAAGTTAAATATCATTTTACATCCGAACATCACTTTGGCTTTGAGGCAGCTGCCTGATACTGACACTTCGTGGATGTCGTATGACTATTCCTTTACATCTCTATCTACTGATGAGGATCTTAATCTTTCTAGTATTAAAGCTAGTATAAGTGACTTCCACTCACCCGGTCTTGGTTTAACTCCAAGGAAAGATAATGAACTTAGTCTTAACAATTATTTTTATTACCCTTGTTCTCTCCTCCGTCCTAGCAACCGTCTCTTTCTGACTCCCTCAAATTATTCCAGACTACGAGAAACTATCTCCCTATGAGTGCGGTTTTGACCCTCTTGGAACAGCACGACTACCCTTCTCCCTCCGATTCTTTCTCGTAGCTATCCTTTTCCTCCTTTTCGACCTAGAAATTGCCCTTCTTCTTCCACTACCCTGGGGTGATCAATTAATTTCCCCCCTTTGTTCATTTTCGTGAGCAACTGCCGTCTTAGCCCTCCTCACCTTAGGCCTAGTTTATGAATGAACCCAGGGGGGATTAGAATGGGCCGAATAGATAATTAGTCTAAGAAAAACATTTGATTTCGGCTCAAAAACTTGTGGTTTAAGTCCATAATTATCTAATGACCCCAGTCCATTTCGCCTTCTCATCCGCCTTCATCTTAGGGTTAATAGGCTTAGCATTTCATCGCACCCACCTTCTCTCTGCCCTTCTTTGTCTAGAGGGGATAATGCTCTCGCTATTTATTGCTCTTTCTTTATGAGCCCTTCAGCTAGACGCCAGCGGCTACTCAGCATCACCAATACTTCTCCTAGCATTCTCAGCATGTGAAGCCAGCGCCGGCCTCGCGCTACTAGTTGCTACTGCACGAACCCATGGGACTGACCGCCTCCAAAGCCTCAACCTCCTACAATGCTAAAAATTTTAATTCCCACCCTTATATTAATTCCCACAGCCTGGCTTACCCCCGCTAAATGAGTGTGAACTACAACTCTTGGCCAAAGCCTAATTATTGCACTTATCAGCTTAACTTGACTAAGTCACCTCTCCGAGACGGGCTGATCCACCCTTAATGCCTATATAGCAACAGACCCCCTTTCGACCCCCCTTTTAGTTCTCACCTGCTGACTTCTTCCCCTTATAATTTTAGCAAGCCAAAACCACATACAATTAGAACCCCAGAATCGCCAGCGAGTGTACCTCTCCTTATTAACATCTTTACAAGTATTCTTAATTTTGGCCTTCGGTGCTACAGAACTAATTATATTTTACGTAATATTTGAAGCCACCCTTATCCCCACTTTAATTATTATTACCCGGTGAGGAAACCAAACCGAGCGACTTAATGCAGGCACGTACTTCTTATTTTATACCCTCGCTGGGTCCCTCCCCCTTTTAGTTGCCCTTCTCCTGCTTCAGAAGGACACAGGCACCCTTTCCATGTTAACTATACAATATTCTAAACCCCTAGAATTATATTCCTATGCAGATAAATTATGATGAGCCGGCTGTTTACTAGCCTTTTTAGTTAAAATACCCTTATACGGAGTCCACCTTTGACTCCCCAAAGCACACGTAGAGGCCCCTATCGCAGGATCAATAGTTCTTGCAGCCGTACTTCTAAAGCTTGGGGGCTACGGCATAATGCGTATAATAATTATACTAGAACCCTTAACCAAGGAACTATGCTACCCATTTATTATTTTTGCTCTTTGAGGGGTAATTATAACGGGCTCCATTTGCCTCCGACAAGCGGACCTAAAATCTCTAATTGCATACTCATCTGTAAGCCATATAGGCTTGGTTGCAGGGGGAATTCTTATTCAGACACCTTGAGGATTTACTGGAGCTCTAGTTCTCATAATCGCACACGGTCTTGCATCCTCCGCACTATTTTGTCTTGCTAACACAAATTATGAACGCACCCACACCCGTACTATAATCTTAGCCCGAGGCCTACAAATAGTTTTACCACTAATAGCCACCTGGTGATTTATTGCTAGCCTGGCCAATCTGGCCCTACCCCCACTCCCTAACCTTATAGGAGAACTCACGATCATTACTTCCCTTTTTAACTGATCCCCTTGGTCCCTCCTAATTACAGGGGCAGGAATAATGATTACAGCAGGCTACTCGTTATATATATTTTTAATAACCCAACGAGGCCCCCTCCCCACCCACATTATTGCCTTAGACCCCTCCCACTCCCGAGAGCACCTCTTAATTGCCCTCCACCTCCTCCCCCTACTTTTACTTATCCTTAAACCCGAGCTAGTTTGAGGGTGAACTGCTTGTAAATATAGTTTAAACAAAACATTAGATTGTGATTCTAAAAATAGAGGTTAAAGCCCCCTTATTCACCGAGAGAGGCCTAAAAGCAGTGAAGACTGCTAATTTTCACCACCCCGGTTAGAGTCCGGGGCTCACTCGAGGCTCCTAAAGGATAACAGCTTATCCATTGGTCTTAGGAACCAAAAACTCTTGGTGCAAATCCAAGTAGCAGCTATGCATACTACCGCACTCCTAATAACCTCCAGCCTCTTAATAATTTTTATTCTTTTGATTTATCCTATTATTACTACCCTTAACCTTCAACCACAGGATAAAAGCTGGGCCCTGACCCAAGTAAAAACTGCAGTAAAATTAGCTTTTTTAGTAAGCTTGGCCCCCCTATTTATATTTTTAAGCGAGGGTGCAGAAACCATTATTACTAACTGAACCTGAATAAACACCGCCACTTTTGATATAAATATTAGTTTTAAATTTGACAGTTATTCAGTTATTTTTATTCCCGTTGCCCTGTATGTAACCTGATCTGTTCTAGAATTCGCATCATGGTATATACATGCAGACCCTAATATAAACCAGTTCTTCAAATACTTACTTGTATTTTTAGTAGCCATAATTGTCTTAGTTTCCGCCAATAACATATTTCAACTCTTTATTGGCTGAGAAGGTGTAGGTATTATATCATTTCTTCTAATTGGGTGATGATACGGGCGAGCAGACGCCAATACAGCAGCTCTACAAGCAGTAATATACAATCGGGTGGGAGACATCGGCCTTATTTTAGCCATAGCATGAATGGCAACTAACCTCAACTCTTGAGAGATGCAACAAATCTTTGCCGCTTCTGCAAATCATGATCTTACCCTTCCTCTTCTAGGATTAATTCTTGCTGCGGCCGGCAAATCCGCCCAATTTGGACTTCACCCCTGACTGCCCTCCGCAATGGAGGGTCCCACGCCGGTCTCTGCCCTACTCCACTCGAGCACGATGGTCGTAGCCGGAATTTTTTTACTTATTCGCCTCAGCCCTTTATTAGAAAACAATCAAACTGCTCTTACCTTATGCCTATGTCTGGGGGCACTAACAACCCTATTTACTGCCACTTGCGCCCTTACCCAAAATGATATTAAAAAGATTGTTGCTTTCTCAACCTCTAGTCAGCTAGGCCTGATAATGGTGACAATTGGATTAAATCAACCTCAATTAGCATTCCTCCACATCTGCACTCACGCTTTCTTCAAAGCCATATTATTTCTCTGCTCAGGCTCTATTATTCATAGCCTTAATGATGAGCAAGATATCCGTAAAATAGGGGGACTTCACCACCTGGCCCCTACCACCTCTTCTTGCCTCACCATTGGAAGCCTCGCACTTACAGGCACCCCTTTCCTAGCAGGTTTTTTCTCTAAAGACGCTATTATTGAAGCCCTAAATACATCTCACCTTAACGCCTGAGCCCTCGCCCTAACCCTGGTGGCCACCGCATTTACAGCTGTCTATAGCCTGCGCATTGTATTTTTTGTCTCAATGGGCCACCCCCGATTTTCTGCCTTATCCCCTATTAATGAAAATAATCCAGCAGTAATTAATCCAATTAAGCGCCTAGCATGAGGAAGCATTGTAGCCGGCCTCTTAATTACCTCTAACATACTTCCCTTAAAAACTCCAATTATGACCATGCCCCCCCTATTAAAACTTGCCGCCCTCACCGTTACAGCTTTAGGCCTCCTAATTGCCTTAGAATTAGCCACCCTCACAAATAAACAACATAAATCCCTCCCACACTTAATCCCTCACCACTTCTCAAACATATTAGGATTTTTCCCTACAATTCTCCACCGCCTAGCCCCTAAACTTAACCTTTCCTTAGGACAGACAGTGGCCAACCAAATGATTGACCAGTTATGACTTGAAAAAACAGGGCCTAAAACCGCAGCCTCCTTCCACCTCCCTCTTGTAACTACAACAAGTAATACGCAACAAGGAATAATTAAAACATATCTTACCCTCTTTTTACTTACCCTTACTCTTGCCGTCCTTCTCACTTATGTTTAAACCACCCGAAGTGTTCCCCGGCTTAAGCCTCGCGTAAGCTCCAAAACAACAAATAAAGTAAGTAAAAGTACCCAAGCACTAATAACTAATATTCCACCCCCTGAAGAATATAATAATGCAACTCCCCCAGTATCTCCTCGAAATACAGCAAACTCCTTTAACTCATCAGCCGGAATTCAAGAAACCTCATATCACCCACCCCAAAAATAACCAGACACTATAATTACCCCTACAAAGTATACTAGTACATATATAAGGACCGACTGACTCCCTCAGCTTTCTGGGTGGGGCTCTGAAGCCAACGCCGCAGAATACGCAAACACCACCAATATCCCCCCCAAGTAAATTAGAAATAATACTAAAGATAAGAATGAGCCCCCATGCCCCACTAACACACCACAACCGAGCCCCGCCACTACCACCAACCCTAAAGCAGCAAAGTAGGGGGAAGGATTAGATGCAACCGCAATTAATCCTAAGACAAGGCCCAATAAAAATAAAGACATAACATAAGTCATAATTCCTGCCCGGACTTTAACCGAGACCAATGACTTGAAAAACCACCGTTGTATTCAACTACAAGAACTTTAATGGCTAACCTACGGAAAACCCACCCACTTTTAAAAATTGCAAACAACGCCCTAGTTGACCTCCCCGCCCCCTCTAACATTTCTGTTTGATGAAACTTCGGCTCGCTCTTAGGCCTCTGCCTAGCAACCCAGATCCTCACAGGATTATTCCTGGCCATGCACTACACATCCGACATTGCCACCGCTTTCTCATCAGTCACACACATTTGCCGTGACGTAAACTACGGATGATTAATTCGAAATATTCATGCTAATGGAGCCTCCTTTTTCTTCATCTGTATTTACCTTCATATTGGCCGAGGCCTTTACTACGGCTCCTACCTCTACAAAGAGACTTGAACCATTGGAGTAATTCTCCTTTTACTAGTAATAATAACTGCTTTTGTAGGCTATGTTCTCCCCTGAGGTCAAATATCATTTTGAGGTGCAACCGTTATTACCAACCTTCTATCCGCCGTCCCTTATGTGGGGGGCACCCTTGTTCAATGAATCTGAGGTGGATTTTCAGTCGACAACGCCACCTTAACTCGCTTCTTTGCCTTCCACTTCCTCTTCCCCTTTGTCATTGCTGCCATAACCGTAATTCACCTTCTTTTTCTGCACGAAACCGGCTCCAATAACCCCGCAGGCCTTAACTCGGACGCAGATAAAATCTCCTTCCACCCCTACTTCTCCTACAAAGACCTCGTAGGATTTGTAGTCCTTTTAATTGCCCTCACTTCACTAGCTCTGTTCTCCCCCAACCTTCTTGGAGACCCAGACAATTTTATCCCAGCCAACCCCCTCGTCACTCCCCCTCATATTAAGCCTGAGTGATACTTCCTCTTTGCCTACGCCATCTTACGATCCATCCCCAACAAATTAGGAGGAGTTCTTGCCCTTCTGTCATCAATTCTTGTTCTTCTAGTTGTCCCAATCCTACACACCTCTAAACAACGAGGACTCACCTTCCGACCTCTAACACAGTTCCTATTTTGAACCCTAGTGGCAGACGTAATCATTCTTACATGAATTGGAGGAATGCCCGTGGAACACCCCTTTATTATTATTGGACAAGTAGCATCATTCCTGTACTTTCTCCTGTTTTTAGTATTAGCCCCTCTTGCAGGATGAGTGGAGAATAAAACACTTGAATGAACTTGCCCCAGTAGCTCAGAGCCAGAGCGCCGGTCTTGTAAACCGGATGTCGAGGGTTAAACTCCCCCCTGGTGCTCAAAGAAAGGAGATTTTAACTCCCACCCCTAACTCCCAAAGCTAGGATTCTGAACTAAACTATTCTTTGAAATTGCAACGCTTATGTCCTAGGATATAAGTGATTGTTTTTTATAGACATATATGTATTATCACCATTAATTGAATTTGACCATTTATCAATGATGTAACCCTACATCATGAAAAATAAATGTTATTTGTTTTAAGCATTCATACACCAACATTAATCAAAGAAAACCATAAAGCAACACTGGAATTTCATATGATTATGATTTCTAAAGATGATCTAGTTTATTAATACCGCACGGGACTCATCATAACATTTCTCACAGGATCAACTTTACGTCGCCCTCAGACGATGGCGTCATAAGAAACCACCAAAAGTGATTCATAAATGTTAATCATTCGTGAGGGTGTTAGACATGACTTGTAGGGGTTTCACCTCGTGAACTATTCCTGGCATTTGGCTCCTGTTTCAGGTCCTATCTTATATTTATCCCCGCTTTAGTGAACTTTGCCAGGCATCTGGTTAATGGTGGAAATCATACGACTCGTTACCCACCAAGCCGGGCATTCTTTCTAATGTGCATTTGGTTCCTTTTTTTTTTTTTCCTTTCTATTGACATTTCACAGTGCATTCAGATCTATTGAATCAAGGGGGAACATACCCTCTGCATAAGTAATAAGTATTCGTGATAAAAGTCATTCAATAAAGAACTGCATCTTTGGATATCAAGTGCATAATATATGAATTATTCCCCACAAATATCCAATGTGCCCCCTGGCTTACGCGCGTAAACCCCCCTACCCCCCAACGCCCCTGACATGACTATCATTCCTGAAAACCCCCCGGAAACAGGAAAGTCAGTAGTGGTGTTTTATGATCCCAAATTGTGTTTATTTACATTATTTAAATAGTTCATTTA